TTGTCCTTTAGAAAGACCCCATACGAAGATAAAAAAGAATCAAAATTTCTGCCAGATCCCTTATTTCCCTGGGATTGTAGTTCAATCGGTTAGAGCACCGCCCTGTCAAGGCGGAAGCTGCGGGTTCGAGCCCCGCCAGTCCCGACGGATCCAATAAATACAAAAATCCATTTTTCCCTTTCTATGAACTAGTAAAGAATGTCAAGGGGTATACTTGCATTCCCAAAGCAAAAAGGAGTCTTGATTTCTTTTTTTTTCCTATTTTTCCATCTCGCTTTTTTTGTTTGTTAGGTTCGGAACTATGTAATTAATTGAAGTGGAAAGGCAATCTGATGATCCTTCATCAGAAGATTCTCCAAGGAAGACGCAAAGGTGGGTTATAGAAAAAACAAGGAAACGGATGATAAATATAATTTCGGAGTAATTGAGTTAGGAATCAAAATTTTGATTCGGTATGGATAAAAGAACTTCCTATGTTATACTATTCAAGTCTTGACGACGGGTTGATTTGATAGATCAGATATTGTTATTCATGATAGTGATTCGGTTCAAGATCATCGAGAGGTAATTCATCCATTGAATTTACAGACGATAGACGAAAGATTTATCATCTCTAGGGGATTAAATCCCGAGTTATTGCGAAGTAAAAAACCGATGAGATTATGGAAGTAAATATTCTTGCATTTATTGCTACTGCACTATTCATTCTAGTTCCTACCGCCTTTCTACTTATCATTTACGTAAAAACAGTCAGTCAAAATGATTAATTCGATTGAATTTTCAAATGAATTTGAATCAAACTTTCCTTCCAAGTTCTTATCAAAAATTTACGAAGTAAAATGAAAGGGGTCCAATTTCACGGCTTAACTTAAATGAAATGAGCGCACTAGAATCGGAAATTATCTAAGAGTATAGATAGTATGGTAGAAAAATTCATTTTTCTACCATACTATCTATCTCTTAGTCTATAAAGCTGTAATCTAGAATAAAGATAAACGCTTAAGTTTCTATATATCAATCTACAATATTCTCTTCCTATATGTGTATATTAATTCCATTTCCATATCAATATATTCCATATATTCTATGGAATTGACATAAGACCCAATTTGCTACATCTATTTGTTCCGCTCAATCTAAAATAAGAATTATTTTAGGATTCTAATTCCTTTCCTTTTACTAATAAGTAAGGGGAAACCTCGCCTATTTTTAACGCCATATGAAATAAGGTGATAAAGCCTAAACCGCCTTTCTAAAATTCGAATAGAAACCAAAGGGTAAATGCCCGATATGTAACCCGCCCGAGGCAAGATCTTATTATTGACCAGTCTCTCCTTAAACAACCACTATCTCGATATCATTTCTTATAGAAAGTGTGTATACGCTTAACAAAACGACTTCTTTTTTGAAGAGTCAAGAGGGAAATAAATAAAAAAAGAAAAACTTCCTTAGTATCCGTCTATAAAGATAGTAAGAGCCCATTCCCGTTGATTGAAATAGAAAATTTCGGAAGAATTTTAGGTTGGAATAAATTTCCAATCATCGGAATCCCTTTCTTTTCGAAGTACAAAGACGGGAGAAATATCTCTTGGATTGAAAGAGTATGATTCCTATCATAGATTACTCCATTGGAATCCAATGGGATTCCAAATTCAGAGTTTTGATTTTAAATAGTTCAAAGTGCGTTGCAGAACGATCTATAAAACAAGCGGGTTTGATTCCTGAACTCAATTAGTAGTACTTCTAAAGCCCACTTCTTCCCCACACTACGAGTGAAAGGGAAAATGTAAAGACTACCATTAAAGCAGCCCAAGCGAGACTTACTATATCCATGTGCATTATGTCCCCTAATCTCTATAAATACGAAGGAATTATTCCTCAGTAATAATAGTGGAATTAATGTCGCAGAGTCAAAAATGGGTTCTACCGAACACTATTGAGAAATCCATCCAATAAATCGATTATGATTTCGAGTTTTTTGGTGATTCAGGCGACACCCGGATTTGAACTGGGGAAAAAGGATTTGCAGTCCCCCGCCTTACCGCTCGGCCATGCCGCCAAAATGATAGAAAATAGGTGCAATTTTTTCCGGATTACGGAATTATTATTGTACTTGCATTTTGACTTCTGTTTTCCTTAATCCTTTTATTTCCTAAAAAAAAAAAAAGAAATACCCCTTTTGATTGGATTTGATCCATCCCTTTGATTGTATAGTATCTGAAAATACACAATGCTAAAAACATTCTCTCGTTTTTCTATTGAGAAATAAAATGTGTATTTTTCAGACGAGAAATTTGAACCATTGACTCCTTACTTGGAATTCATGAACGATTCTGGGATTTGAATTTCAAATTGTGTTTTCCTAATGACAACATAAAAATTGAAGCAGAACTAATCAGTATTGATTTTTCAATTAAAAAAGATTTCTCAATTTCAATTATAACAAAACATATGAGTATATGTAAACCCCAGAACATAAATACAGATATCTATTATTTAG